CAACACATACAAAAGATAAAAAAACAATGAAAAATAAATCTATTGGAATTAGAATAGAAGAAGTCAGTAAAAAGGTTTCTCGATGGTCATACAAATTAACCGAGAATTTGATAAATGACGAAGAAGAAAATGAAGATGAAGAAAAATTCGAGGAAGATGATCATGAGATTTATTCAAGAAAAGCCAAACGTGTGATAGTTTCTAACGATAATGATCAGAATACAAATAACAATTATAAAAATGATGATCAAACGGAAGAGGTGTTTTTTATACGTTACTCACAACAATCGGATTTTCGTCGCAATCTAATCAAAGGATCCATGCGCGCTCAAAGACGTAAAACAGTTATTTGGAACCTCTTTCAAGTAAATGTACATTCCCCACTTTTTTTGGATCGTCTAGACAAAACATTTTTTTTTTCGTCTTTTGATATCAACGAAATAAAGAATCTCATTTTTAGGAATTGGATGGGCAGAGAACAAGAATCAGAATTAAAAATTTCCTATTTTGAAAATGAAGATACAAAAGAAGAAAAGAAGAAAAAGGAGAAAAAGAAAAAAAAATATAAAAACGAACAGATAGAAATATCAGAAGCTTGGGATAACTATATAATTACTCAAGTAATAAGAAGTTTGATCTTATTAACCCAATCTTTTCTTAGAAAATACATTATATTGCCTTCATTAATAATAGCCAAAAATATTTTTCGTATTTTATTATTCCAAATTCCCGAGTGGAACGAGGATTTTAAGGAATGGAATAGAGAAATACATATTAAATGCACCTATACTGGCATTCAATTATCAGAAACAGAATTTCCCCCAGATTGGTTAATAGATGGTATTCAGATAAAGATTCTAGATCCTTTCTGTCTAAAACCTTGGAGAAAATATAAGGCACAATCTCATCATAAAGATCTAATGAAAAAAAAAGAGAAAAAAATACATTTTTGTTTTTTAACAGTCTGGGGAATGGAAGCGGAGCTTCCCTTTGGTTCTCCCCGAAAACGACCTTCTTTTTTTGAACCTATTTATAAAGAACTCAAAAAAAAAAAAAAAAAGATAAAAAATAAATTTTTACAAGTTTAAATCTAATAATGAAAAAACTGGAGAAAGTAAATCCAATTTTCTTATTTGAATTGAGGAAAGAAAAAGTATATGAACCGAACAAAAACAAAAAAGATTTCAAAAGAAATAATAAGATTATTCGCGAATCGTCCGTTCTAAATCGAACGATTAATTGGTTAAATTATTCACTAATAGAAAAAAGAATGAAAGATCTTTCTGATAAGACAATCAAAATAAGAAATCAAATTGAACGAACCACAAAAGAAAAAAAAAAAGAAATAGTTATAAATTATGATAATAAAGGATCAGGATCACAGAAACCTATTTGGAAAATATTAAAAAGGAAAAATATACGATTAATGCGTAAATCATACTACTTTATACAATCATTCATTGAAAAAATATACATAGATATTTTGCTATGTACCATTACCATTTCTAAGATCAATACACAACTTTTCTTTGAATCAACAAAAAAAATCTTTAATAAATCCATTTACAACAATGAAATAAATCAAGAACAAGAAGGAATTGATAAAAAAAATCAAAATACAATGAATTGTATTTTGATTATAAAAAAATTGTTTTCAAATACTGAAAATACTAAGAATAGCAATCAAGATTCCAATAATTATTGGAACTTATCTTTCCTGTCCCAAGCATATGTTTTTTACAAAATATCACAAAACCAATTACTTAATAAATCTCTATTGAGATCTGTACTTCAATATAAAGGGAGCTATCCTTTTTTTAAGGATAATTTCAAAGACTATTGTATGATACACGGAATATTTAATTCCAAATCAACACATAATAAAATTGATACGTATGTAATAAACGAATGGAAAAACTGGTTAAAAGTTCATTATCAATACGATTTATCTAAAAAAAAAAGGTCTCGATTAGTACCTAAAGAATGGCGAAATAGAATTAATAAACATCGTATGATTCAAAACAAGGAATCAAATCAATTGGATTTATATAAAAAATACCAATTCATTTATTCCATGAATAAAAATGACTATGCAGCAAATTCATTTATGAGTAAAAAAGACAAATGGAAAAAACATTACAGATATGATCTTTTATCATATAAATACATAAGCCTCCCTAATTTATACATTTCTGGATCAACATTAGAAATAAACGGGGACCAAGAAATTCCATATCATTTCAATATATTAAAACCTGAATCCTTTTATGTATTGGTAAGTATACCTAGTAATGATTATATAGAAAAAGAATATATTATTGATAGGAATACAAATTTAGATAGAAAATATTTTGATTGTAGAATTCTTCATCTTTATTTTATAAATAATATTGATATTGAGATCTGGACCAATGCACATATTGGCATCAAGATTCAGAAAGATACTAAGACTAAAATTCAGAATTTAAAAAAAATGGAAAAAAAAAATCTTTTTTTTCCTACAATTCATCAAAAGATCAAACCAAAAAGAAACTTTTTTGATTGGAGGGGAATGAATAAAGAAAGGTTATATGATACTACATCAAATCATTATACTATATCCAATCTAGAAACTTGGTTCTTCCCAGAATTTGTGCTACTTTTTGATGTATATAAAATTCGACCTTGGATCGTCCCAATCAAATCACTCTTTTTTAATTTTTCAATAAATAAAAAAAAAGATCTTGAATTAGTAAATTCAAAGCAGGAAGAAAACGAACAACAGGTCCAAGGAAATCTTGTATCAAATCTACTAAAAAAAAAACAATATAAGAGCAAGAATGAAATGGAACTAGATTTCTTTTTAAAAAACTATTTACTTTTTCAACTAAGATGGGCTAATCTCTTTAATAAAAAAATAATAAAAAATATCAGGATATATTGCCTCCTACTTAGACTGATAAATCCAAAGGAAATTGCTATATCTTCGATTCAAAGAGGTGAAATAAATCTAGATGAAATGATGATTCAAAAGGACCTATTTCTTGCAGAATTGATAAGAAAGGGAATATTTCTTATTGAACCAATTTGTATATCTATACAAAAGGAAGTAAAATCTATTATATATCAAACTATAGATATTTCATTGGTCGATAATAAGAAGCACCAAACAAATAAAAAAAAAAAAAAAAGATATATTGAGAAAGTGGGGTTTGAAAAATCCATTGCACGACACAGCAACATATTTTTGAGTGGAGACAAAAATCATTATGATTTACTTGTTCCTGAAAATATTCTATCTCCCAGACGTTGTAGAGAATTTCAAATTAGAATTTGTTTTAATTCCCGGAATTTTAATGTTGTGGATAGAAATCCAAGATTTTGCAATGAAAAAAAAATAAGAAACTGTGGACAATTTTTTAATGAGAACAAACATATTAATACAGATAGAAAAAATTTCATTAAATTCAAATTGTTTCTTTGGCCCTATTATCGATTAGAAGATGTAGCTTGTATGAATCGCTATTGGTTTGATACCAATAACAGCAGTTGTTTCAGTATGTCAAGAATACATATGTATTCACAATTCAGAATGAATTAAATTCCAATGAAAAAAACAAAGTAGTATATGAATGAAATCCAAATTTGATGTATACTAGATGAAAATAACTGGCATAACCAATATTATTATTTTTCCTGATCGGTAAAATTCACAGAAAAGAAAGATCTCAATTTTAAATTATGGTCAAAAATTCATTCATCTCAGTTATTACACAAGAAGAAAAAGAAGAAAATAGTGGGTCTGTTGAATTTCAAGTATTCCATTTCACCAGTAAGATACGGAGACTTACTTCACATTTAGAATTGCACAAAAGAGATTTTTTATCGCAAAGAGGTCTACGAAAAATTCTGGGAAAACGTCAACGATTATTAACTTATTTGTCAAAGAAAAAGAAAGTGCGTTATAAGAAATTAATGGATCAGTTAGATATTCGGGAACCAAAAACTCGTTAATTAAATTTGAATTTCTTATTTGAGTTTCTTATTATTTTCTTATTATTATCCTTGTTCTTTTTTCTTTTTTCATTATTTTTTTTTTTTTTTTCATTTTAAGAAATTCATGAAATAATGAATTAAGGAAAAAATATGACTGTACCGGCTACAAGAAAAAATTTCATAATAGTCAATATGGGTCCTCACCACCCATCAATGCATGGTGTTCTTCGGCTGATCGTTACTCTGGATGGTGAAGATGTTATTGACTGTGAACCTATATTGGGATATTTACACAGAGGGATGGAAAAAATAGCGGAAAACCGAACAATTATACAATATTTGCCTTATGTAACACGTTGGGATTATTTAGCTACTATGTTCACAGAAGCAATAACAGTAAATGCACCAGAACGATTGGAAAGTGTTCAAGTGCCTAAAAGGGCCAGTTATATCAGAGTTATTATGCTAGAGCTGAGCCGTATAGCCTCCCATTTGTTATGGCTTGGCCCTTTTATGGCCGATATCGGTGCACAGACTCCCTTTTTCTATATTTTAAGAGAGAGGGAATTAATATATGATCTATTTGAAGCCGCCACAGGTATGCGGATGATGCATAATTATTTCCGTATCGGAGGAGTAGCTGCGGATTTACCTTATGGCTGGATAGATAAATGTTTTGATTTCTGTGATTCTTTTTTAAAAGAAGTTGTTGAGTATCAAAAACTCATTACGCGAAATCCCATTTTTTTGGAACGAGTTGAAGGAGTGGGCATTATTGGTGGAGAGGAGACAATAAATTGGGGTTTATCAGGACCAATGTTACGAGCTTCTGGAATCCAATGGGATCTTCGTAAAGTTGATCGTTATGAGTGTTACAATAAATTTGATTGGGAAGTCAAATGGCAAAAAGAAGGCGATACATTAGCTCGTTATTTAGTAAGAATTGGTGAAATGCAAGAATCTATAAAAATAATTCAACAGGCTCTAGAAGGAATTCCTGGAGGACCTTATGAGAATTTAGAAAACCGGCGTTTTCATAGGACAAAGAATTCTGAATGGAATAATTTTGAATATAGATTTATTACTAAAAAACTTTCACCCAATTTTGAATTGTTAAAACAAGAACTTTATGTAAGGGTAGAGGCCCCAAAAGGAGAATTAGGAATTTATTTAATAGGAGATAGTAGTGTTTTCCCCTGGAGATGGAAAATTCGTCCACCCGGTTTCATCAATTTGCAAATTCTTCCCCAGCTAGTTAAAAGAATGAAATTGGCTGATATCATGACGATACTAGGTAGTATAGATATCATTATGGGAGAAGTTGATCGTTGAAATGATAATTTATACGACAGAAATACAAACTATTAATTCTTTTTATAGATTAGAATCTTTAAAAGAAGTCTCTGAACTCATATGGATTTTTGTCCCCATTTTAACCATTGTCTTAGGAATCACAATGGGGGTATTAGTCATTGTGTGGTTAGAAAGAAAAATATCTGCAGCAATACAACAACGTATTGGACCTGAATATGCCGGCCCTTTAGGAATTCTTCAAGCTTTAGCGGATGGGACCAAACTACTTTTGAAGGAGGATCTTCTTCCATCTAGAGGTAATATTCTTTTATTTAGGGTCGGACCTTCTATAGGGTTTATATCAATTCTACTAAGTTATTTAGTAATTCCTTTTGGATATCACCTTGTTTTAGCTGATCTCAGTATAGGTGTTTTTTTATGGATTGCCTTTTCAAGTATTGTCCCCATTGGTCTTCTTATGTCAGGATATGGATCAAATAATAAGTATTCCTTTTCAGGCGGTCTACGAGCTGCAGCTCAATCGATTAGTTATGAAATACCATTAACTCTATGTGTGTTAGCAATATCTCTACGTGTGATTCGTTGGAACATGAACTTTTTCTTATCTCTTTTCTAGAAAAGAGATAAGAAATGAATTTAAACTTCAATACAATAAAATTGAAATATAATGAAATATTTCAATATGAATGTCTTGAATAAATATCTTCATCTTTTTTCTTAAACATTTAAGTTCGATGAGTTAAACCAGATAGTTATATGAGTGAAACAAAACTGCTCATCAATTTGCAGTAAAACAATAAAAATCTCATTCCCTAGGTACAAGAAGAAAATTGAAGTAAACATAAGTTGTTTACCCCAAGATTGAGATTCTTTTATTAGTCGTCATATCTTGAAGCGGATGCAAAAGATCAACTTTATTTATTACTATACTGGGGATCAATCAAAAAGAAGTGGGCAGTTAGGAACACCAAAGTACGCAAAGGATGAGTAATGAAAATAATTTAAAGTATTAAAAAAAGGGATTTTTGCATAAAACGAATCATACTAAGGGCTTGAAGTTGGTAGAAATTATCAAGCAGTACTTTCCAATGATTCCGATCTAGAGTATGCTACTATTCGCTGATTAAATAAATGACTATCAAGAACGAATTAATCCTTTATTTTCTTTATTTAGTTTTCAAATTAAAAAAGAAGAACAGGAACAAGACAAATAGAATGCAATACGATAATAGAATAAAAAAGAATAAAACGGTAATAATAAGAAAATATTTCTTTCTTCATACATATGGAAATTCTTATTATGATTCATTAAACTAATAACTGATACCCAATTCTTTATTTTTATTTATTTTTATAAATATAACGAGTATTTGATTTAAGGATTAAGTTATTGCTGAACAAAGAGAAATTTTTATTCTTATCATTATAAGGGATAAGATCAATTCGGAAGTTCTTTTTATTATTATAGCAGACAGAATTTGATTGGTCGAATTGAGGGCTCTCCAATCTCTAATTTATCTTTACATTGTATTTACCTAAGGTTCAAGGAGAGCAATAATACTGAACTAGTCCTTACCTTACATTTCTTTGTGGCCATAGAGGAGCCGTATGAAGCTTAGGTTTCATGTACGGTTTTGGAATAGCGATGGAAGCAGTGATGTTATCATCGACTATAATTATCTAACAGTTCAAGTACAGTTGATATAATTGAGGCACAGTCCAAATATGGTTTTTGGGGATGGAATCTGTGGCGCCAGCCCATAGGGTTTCTAGTTTTTCTAATATCTTCTCTAGCAGAATGTGAAAGATTACCCTTTGATTTACCAGAAGCAGAGGAGGAATTAGTAGCAGGTTATCAAACCGAATATTCAGGTATAAAATATGGGTTCTTTTATCTTGCTTCTTACCTAAATCTATTAGTTTCTTCATTATTTGTAACAGTTCTTTATTTAGGTGGGTGGAATTTTTCTATTCCGTACATATCTCTTATTGAACTTTTTGGAATAAATAAAATGTTTAGAGTCTTTTTAATAGCAATTAGTATCTTTATTACATTAGCTAAAGCTTATTTGTTTCTGTTCATTCCTATCACAACAAGATGGACTTTACCTAGGATGAGAATGGATCAATTATTAAATCTTGGATGGAAATTTCTTTTACCTATTTCTCTAGGTAATCTATTATTGACAACTTCTTTTCAACTTGTTTCACTATAAATAAAAATAAAAAATTAATAGAAAACAATAATGAATATTCTCTATTCATAACTTATCTCAATCAAGAGAAAGAAACATGAATTTTATTCATGGATATCTAAAATATGTTACCTATGGTTACTGGGTTCATGAATTATGGCAAACAAACAATACGAGCCGCAAGGTACATTGGACAAAGTTTCATAATTACCTTATCCCATACAAATCGTTTACCTGTAACTATTCAATATCCTTATGAAAAATCAATCACATCAGAGCGTTTTCGTGGTCGAATCCACTTTGAATTTGATAAATGTATTGCTTGTGAAGTATGTGTTCGCGTATGTCCAATAGACCTTCCTATTGTTGATTGGAAATTTGAAAAAGATATTAAGAAAAAACAATTGCTTCATTATAGTATTGATTTTGGTGTCTGTATATTTTGTGGTAACTGTGTCGAGTATTGTCCAACAAACTGTTTATCGATGACTGAAGAATATGAGCTTTCTACTTATGATCGTCACGAATTAAATTATAATCAAATTTCTTTAGGTCGGTTACCGATGTCAATAATTGAAGATTACACAATTCAAACAGTTATGGATTCAAAAAATCAAATGAAAAAATAAAAATCCCTTGTTTGGTTCAAGAACGATTACCGATTACTAATATTTGGTTTGGAATAAAGTAGGATTAGCCAAATAACTTTATTTTATCTATCTAATGATATTAATTTTTTTTTTCATTCAATTAGGAAAGTATCATATAAAAAAAGAGTTCCTTTACCGGACCCTTAGTAAGGTCATGAAATATTTAAACTTATTTATTTATCTTTTATTTCATAATGGATTTACCTGGACCAATACATGATATTCTTGTAGTATTTATGGGATCAGTTCTTATATTAGGAGGTCTGGGAGTAGTATTACTTACCAATCCCATTGATTCTGCCTTTTCATTGGGATTGGTTCTTGTTTGTATATCCTTATTATATATTTCATTGAATTCCTATTTTGTAGCTGCCGCACAGTTCCTTATTTATGTGGGAGCCATAAATATATTAATCATATTTGCTGTGATGTTCACGAACGGTTCAGAATATTCCAATGATTCCTATTTGTGGACCTTTGGAGATAGGATCACTTCACTGGTTTGTACAAGTATATTTTTTTCATTAATGACTACTATCCCAGATACGTCATGGTCCGGAATTGTTCGGACTACAAGATCAAATCAGATTATAGAACAGGACTTAATAAGTAACGTTCAACAAATTGGGATTCATTTATCGACAGATTTTTATCTTCCTTTTGAACTCATTTCTATAATTCTTTTAGTTTCTTTGCTAGGTGCAATTACTATGGCTCGTCAATAATATAATAAGAAATAAGAACTTCCTTTTTGAAAATTAAAAAAGGAAAAAGGATTTAATCTATTTTATTTCAATCTACTGTGAATATCTTGTTTTGTTCTGTAATTCTTCTAGTATAGTCAACTGAATCGGTTGAATTTTTGTTCATATTGAAATGAATCAAGATAGATGAGGAATTTATCAATGATGTTAGAGCATGTACTTTTTCTCAGTGTTTATTTATTTTCTATCGGTATCTATGGACTGATCACAAGCCGAAGCATGGTTAGAGCACTTATGTGTCTTGAGCTTATACTGAATTCGGTGAATCTAAATCTTGTCACATTTTCCGATATATTTGATAGTCGGCAATTAAAAGGAGAAATTTTCTCAATCTTTGTTATAGCTATTGCGGCTGCTGAAGCAGCTATTGGGCTAGCTATTGTTTCGTCGATCCATCGTAATAGAAAATCCACTCGTATCAATCAATCAAATTTGCTGAATAATTGAATAATTAGTGATAATTATTTGATTTTTACATAGAAATCAAAACATAAGACTTTTCATAATCTAATATCTAATAGAATTAGAATTCAATAGAATCTAATATTCTCTTAATATTATTATTTTCTTATTTATTTTCTTTCTTATCTTTTTTCATATAGATTTAGTATTTAGAGTTACTAACCTATTCTATAACTAACCTAATAACAAACGTATTCATCTGATATCTAATATATCATCATATCCTTAATTCTCTTTTTAGATACTATAATCTTTCTTTTCTATATGTATATGAATCTAGTAAAATTCACATGAATTTCATTCGTAAACTCATATTTCATGGTTATCGAAATGGAAATCAAAGTATCTTGGCCCTTTCTCATAAACAGATTAGAAAATTTATTTATTCTTCAAATTTTGATAAATCATTGATTCGTCTGGTGTTTACAATAGAAAATATATGATTTATTTCATTTTTTTTTATTTTACCAGATTGAAAATCTTTTGTGTTCAAAACTGCAATTTATAGACCCAATGTCACATTCAGTAAAGATTTATGATACATGTATAGGATGTACCCAATGTGTTCGAGCTTGCCCCACGGATGTATTGGAAATGATACCTTGGGACGGATGTAAAGCTAAGCAAATTGCTTCTGCGCCAAGAACTGAGGATTGTGTAGGTTGTAAAAGATGTGAATCCGCTTGTCCAACGGATTTTTTGAGTGTTCGTGTTTATTTATGGCATGAAACAACTCGCAGCATGGGTCTTTCTTATTAATATGTGACAAAAAACTCCACTTGAATCATTTGATTCCTCTTTACCGACAAAAGTCCGTACTCGAGAAAAGAAAATCTATTATTCTTCTCTCGAGCACGGGGTTTTCTGGTCTAATTTTATCTTGTCTTTATAACGAGTTATTTTCCTTGGTTAACAATACTTATTGTTTTGCCCATATTCGCAGGTTCTTCAATTGTCTTTTTCCCTCATAGGGGAAATAAGGTATATAGGTGGTATACTCTATGTATATGTATCCTAGAGCTCCTTCTAATGACCTATGTATTTTGTTATCATTTTCAATTGGACGATCCTTTAATACAATTGAAGGAGGATTTTCAATGGATCAATCTTTTTGATTTTCACTGGAGACTGGGAGCCGATGGACTTTCCATAGGACCCATTTTACTGACAGGATTTATCACTACTTTAGCTACTTTAGCAGCTTGGCCAGTTACTCGAAATCCGCGATTTTTCTATTTCTTGATGTTAGCAATGTATAGTGGCCAAATAGGATCATTTTCTTCTCGAGACCTTTTACTTTTTTTCATAATGTGGGAATTAGAATTAATTCCTGTTTACTTACTTTTATCTATGTGGGGAGGAAAAAAACGCCTATACTCGGCTACAAAGTTTATTTTGTGCACTGCCGGAGGTTCCATTTTTCTCTTAATAGGAGTTCTAGGTATGGGTTTATATGGTTCCAATGAACCAACATTAGATTTAGAAAAATTAGCTAATCAATCGTATCCTGCAGCATTGGAAATAATACTCTATTTTGGTTTTCTTATTGCTTATGCTGTCAAATCGCCGATGATACCCCTACATACATGGTTACCAGATACCCACGGGGAAGCGCATTACAGTACATGTATGCTTTTAGCTGGAATATTATTAAAGATGGGAGCATATGGATTGATTCGGATTAATATGGAATTATTAGCTCACGCTCATTCTAGATTATCTCCCTGGTTGGTTATAGTAGGAATAATACAAATCATTTATGCAGCTTCAACTTCTCTCGGTCAACGCAATTTAAAAAAACGTATTGCCTATTCTTCCGTATCTCACATGGGTTTCCTAATTATAGGAATTGGTTCTATAACTGGCATCGGACTTAATGGAGCCATTTTACAAATACTCTCTCATGGATTGATTGGTGCTGCACTTTTTTTCTTAGCAGGAACAAGTTGTGATAGAATACGTTTTGTTTATCTCGAAGAGATGGGGGGGGTATCTATCCCAATGCCAAAAATCTTTACGATGTTTAGTAGCTTCTCGATGGCTTCTCTTGCGTTGCCAGGAATGAGTGGTTTTGTTGCAGAATTTTTAGTCTTTTTTGGAATAATTACCAGCCCAAAATATCTTTTCATGCCAAAAATGTTAATTCTTTTTGTAATGGCAATTGGAATTATATTAACTCCTATTTTTTTATTATCTATGTTACGTCAGATTTTCTATGGATACAAGCTATTCAATATTCCAAACTCGAAATTTTTTGATTATGGACCACGAGAACTATTTGTTTCAATCTGTATCTTTCTACCTGTAATAGGAATTGGTATTTATCCTGATTTTGTTCTCCCATTATCGGTTGATAAGGTACAAGTTCTATTATCTAATTATTTTTATAGATACTAATTCTTTTTTTAGATTCAATAATTTATGAAATAAATTGACTTTATTGGAAAGAAAGTCTTAGAATTCTTTGACTTTCAGAATTTCATGATTCTTCGTTGTACAATAAAAAAGGGGAAGGGTGAATTAGAATTGTAATGAGATACATCTAAAGTTTTTGAGAACTTTTTCAATAGAGGAATTATTGAAAAGGTTCTCAAAAACTCGCACAAATTTTCATTGTGTATCAGTAGTTTATTTTATTCAATTAGATATTCATTGGAATGAACCATAACTATGGAACCCGATTCCTAATAGATTGATCCCAAAATAGCATATCCAAATTAGGATAAATCCTATAGAAGCTACAAATGCCGAATACGTGCCTTGATCTTGCAATTTTGGATTTGTTCTAGTATGTAAATAAATCGTAAATATGGTCCAAGTAATAAATGCCCAAGTTTCCTTAGGGTCCCAATTCCAATAAGAACCCCATGCTTCATTAGCCCATACTGCTCCAGAAAGAATGCCTATAGTTAAAAAGGTAAATCCTAAACTAATGGCACGATAACTCCAATAATCCAAACGCTGAATTAATTGATATTTGTAAAAATTTTGAAATGAGAGGAAAGAAGTCATTTTTAATACACTTCCCTTTTCGTTCAAATATTCCATATCACCAAAGAAAAACGACTTCCTTAAACTGAAAAGATTCTTGTTTTTCAAACAAGAATCTATTTTTTTTTGAAATGTAATCACTATAAGAGCAACTGATAATAACGATCCGCATAAAAGAGCTGCATAGCTCAATAGCATCATACTTACATGCATCATTAACCACTGAGATTGTAGAGCAGGTACTAATATTGCGGGTTGATGCATTTCAGTTGAAAGACCTGACGTGGCGAAACCTTGGGTAAAAATGGCACTTGGTGCAGTTATTGCGCTGAAATCATTTTTATGATTCCCAAGATACGGAATCATATGAATAATGGATAAACTCCATGAAAGGAAGATTAATGATTCGTATAAATTACTTAAGGGAAAATGTCCCGAAGAAATCCAACGAATAACTAAAAACCCTGTTATAGAGAAAAAAGTAGCTATCAGCCCTTTTTCTGACGAATTACGTAATCCTTCGATTTCGTAGACTAATAAGTTCATCAAATGAATCATAATCACAATTGAGATGATCGAAAAGGAAATATGAGTTAATATATGTTCTAAGGTTGCAAATATCATAAAGAAGAGTCCCTTTTAAATAATTGAAATCGGGGAGGGGATTAAATAGAATCTAAAATAGAATATTTGAAATATTCTATTTTAGATTCTATTAGATCTATTGTGTCTATATTATTAATATTAATTAATAATTATATTCCTAAATAATTAAATTAATATTAATGCCGCCACTCGGACTCGAACCGAGATGCTCTAGCACTGCTTCCTAAGAGCAGCGTGTCTACCAATTTCACCATGGCGGCTTACTTTAAATAATAATAAGTAATTCATATTGAATTGTCTCTATTCAATAGAGTTTAGGAAACAATGAAGAAAGATGCATTTCTATTCATATTGAAATGTTCAATATCAATAATACTTACTTAGTATCTTCTTCGGTTTTAATAAGAAGCTTTTCTGTACTAGAAACCTAGCTCTTTTTTATCCAGAAGAGTCAGAACTCAATAGTTTCGTTCTCAGTCGGGGTATAAAATTAATAATTTTTTCTAATGATTTTGAGACCCAACACCTTAGTATTAAAGTATAATGAAATATTCAGATTCTTCCTTGTATATCGTAATTGTGCTTTTCAAAATAGAAAAGCACAATTCATAGTAAAGAAAAAACCATCTCACAAATTCAATATCAATCAATAGAAATTTCAATAAATAAAAGAAAATAAACAATACTGAGTACTTTGAATCAAGTAGACATAGACAGAAAGATTCTTATTTTTCATATTACCTAGCTCTAACTAAATATGGAGAAGTCAAATACAAATACAATTTAGTAAAATTGAATCATTTGTCTTACAATTCAAAAATGGAAATTTGGAAGTTCTTTGAAACATGTCAATTAAGATTTTTCCAAGACTTTTTTTTGTCGCACAAAAAAACTTTTTGACTTTCCGGTGGAAACAGATTTAGCTAAAGAAAAAGCTTTTAATGCCTCTAAAGATCCTTTTTTTTTCCAAAGATTTCTACGAATATGCTTTTTTGACATAGAAGTGCGTTTTTTTGGAACTGCCATTCAAAAGGTAGGTGACTCCTTTTTATCGTTGTATGTGAAAGACATATATTGTTCAAAAAAAAAATTCCTCGTTATTACTTTAATAGTCATTATCTATACTTACTACTTTATTCCATAAATTTCAAAATTACCTCAAGAATATCATAACATACAAATAGAAAAAAAAGTAATGTATTATTAATATAATATTGAATAATTGAATATTTTTTAATCTATTTTAATTTTGAATATAGAATATAAGATATAATATTAGAATCATATATACAATATTGCAAATATTCATATTTACTATTCAGAATAGTAATAAAATCAGAATAGTAATAAAAAATAGTTATCTAATTATTTATTTATCTAATATACTAAAAGAAAATAGTAAAGTAAAAAGTCATAAAATAGATAGTATAGATTATAAAAAAGTAAAGTAAAAAGTCATAAAATAGATAGTATAGATTATAATAGAATTATAATATAATAATATAAGAATAGAATAATTTATTATGAATAGAAATAGACTGAAAAAGTCTAAAAGTATAAATATAAAGAAATAGATAGAAATAGATAGTATATAAAATAAAAGATTAGATATAAAGATTAGACAATAAAAAAAAAGAAAGAAAAAAGAAAAAGAGATAAAGAAATCTGTAACTGAACTTTAATATAAATAGATTTTACATTTATTTCAAATATTTGATAAAACAAAAAGTTATAATTCCAATATTTGTATTTTTTTATTTGATCTTTTTCATATTTTTTTTCTTATTGTTTTTCTCTTTCGAAAGAGAAAAACAATAAGAATTGGTGAATCTGAAACAATTATAAGAAAAAAGAACAATTTGTTTTCTTATGGAATATACATATCAATATGCATGGATAATACCCCTTTTTCCGTTTCCAGTTACTATGTCAATAGGATTTGGACTTCTACTTATTCCGACAGCAACAAAAGATCTTCGTCGTATGTGGGCTTTCTTAAGTGTTTTACTACTAAGTATAGCTATGTGGTTTTCGGCCAATCTGTCTATTCAGCAAATAAATGGAAGTTTGACCTATCAATATCTATGGTCTTGGACCATCAATAATTATTTTTTATTAGAGTTCGGACACTTAATAGATCCACTTACTTCTATTATGTCAATACTAATTACTACTGTTGGAATCTTGGTTTTTATTTATAGTGACAATTATATGTCTCACGACCAAGGATATTTGAGATTTTTTGCTCATATGAGTTTTTCCAATGCTTCAATGTTGGGATTAGTTACTAGTTCCAATTTGATACAAATTTATATTTTTTGGGAACTAGTGGGAATGTGTTCGTATTTATTGATAGGTTTTTGGTTCACACGACCCGTTGCAGCAAGTGCTTGTCAAAAAGCTTTTGTAACTAATCGTATAGGAGATTTTGGTTTATTATTAGGAATCTTAGGATTTTATTGGATAACTGGTAGTTTTGAATTTCGGGATTTGTTTCAAATAGTGAATACCTTGATCCATAATCATGGGGTCAATTCTTTATTTCCTACTCTATGTGCCTTTTTATTATTTGTCGGTGCACTTGCTAAATCCGCACAATTCCCCCTTCACGTATGGTTACCTGATGCCATGGAAGGTCCCACTCCTATTTCGGCTCTTATACACGCTGCTACTATGGTAGCAGCAGGAATTTTTCTTGTAGCTCGGCTTCTTCCTCTTTTCATAGTTATACCTTACATAATGAATTTCATTTGTTTAGTAGGTATAATAACAGTACTTTTAGGAGCTACTTTAGCTCTTGCCCAAAGAGACATTAAAAGAAGTTTAGCTTATTCTACAATATCTCAATTGGGTTATATTATGTTAGCTCTAGGTATAGGTTCTTATCGAGCTGCTTTATTTCATTTGATAACCCACGCCTATTCTAAAGCTTTATTATTTTTGGGATCCGGATCCATTATTCATTCAATGGAACCTATTGTTGGATATTCACCAGAGAAAAGTCAGAATATGGTTCTTATGGGAGGTTTAACAAAATATGTTCCAATTACAAAAACTACTTTTTTTTTAGGTACACTTTCTCTTTGTGGTATTCCGCCTCTTGCTTGTTTTTGGTCCAAAGATGAAATTCTTCACGATAGTTGGTTGTACTCACCAATTTTTGCACTAATAGCTTGGTTCACAACAGGATTAACCGCATTTTATATGTTTAGGATGTACTTACTTACCTTTGATGGGTATTTGCGCATTCATTTTCAAGATTATAGCAGTTTTAGTAGTACAAAAAATAGCTCGTTTTATTCAATATCTTTATGGGGAAAAGGGACACTTAAGAAAGTCAATAGGAATTTCTTTTTTTCAAAAAGTAATAAGAATAAGGTTTGTTTTTTTTCAAAAGATATAGCTAAAATTGACAAGAATGTAAAAAGTAAAATACGAGACTTTAGTACTTACTTTAGAAATAGGTACACTTATATGTATCCTCACGAATCGAGCAATACTATGTTATTTCCTCTCCTTGTATTAGTACTATTCACTTTGTTCATTGGATCAATAGGAATTTCTTTTAACGGAGGAGTAATCTATTTTGATCTATTATCAAAATGGTTGACTCCATCGATAAACTTTTTTCATCAGAATTTGAATTCTTCTGAGGATTGGTATGGATTTTTATCAAACGCTCTTTTTTCAGTAAGTATAGCTCTTTTCGGACTATTGATAGCATCTATTTTTTATGGATCTATTTATTCATCTTTCAAAAACTTGGGCTTAATTAATTTCTTTTTCAAAAGAGTTCCTAAAAGAATTATTCTGGACAAAATAAAAGGTGTGATATACAATTGGTCATATAATCGTGGTTATATAGATATTTTTTATACTGGGATTTTCACCATGAGTATAAGAGGGTTAGCTGAACTAACCCAGTTTTTTGATAAATATATAATTGATGGAATTATAAATGGGATTGGTGTTGCAAGTTTCTTTATGGGCGAAGGGATAAAATATATAGGAGGTGGACGAATCTCATCTTATTTATTCTTGTATTTTTCTTATGTATCGATCTTTTTATTAATTCTTTTCTTTTTCTCTTCTTTCAGTCTTCCCAATTCCCAATTTTCTTGATGGGTCTCCAGATCAGAATCTTCGTAAACTGGGCTATCTTGATAGCGTGCCTCTTTAAAGTGAAATTCATACTTTGTTTTTTCCTTTCCATTCACTCGGATCTCTTCCGTTTCATCTATTTTGTCCAGATCCTCCCTTTCTTCCGAAAAAAGGGAAGGGTTTTCTTCGGTGGATCCCTCTTGTTCCTGTTTAGTCTCCTTCATTTCGGAAGTTGTTTCTACATCGCTTTCTTCGTTTCTTTCTCCCCCTTCTTCCGTTTCTGAGGTTTCTTTCTCTTTCAGTTTCTTAGTGACAATAGGCGACGGCATTCTGCCTAAATAGTAGACACAGGTGATAAATAAGAGAATACTAAAGATTCGAGCCATAGAATTTCTCAATTCTGACACAAGATACTTATTAGATCGAATAGAATGATTTTGCC